GCCCCTACCGAGGGGAGAAAAAGAAAAGAGAAATCAATCACCAGTTGAATCGGTTTACTTAAAATCTTTTACTGATTGGGAATGTGTTCCGTGTCATATCTCTCCCTCATGTGTGAACGGAATCTTACACGTTCACCTACTCTATCTTTCTTGTATCCACTGATACAAAGGAGAATACTCAAACATAACATCGGATAAACCGATCAAGGAATACAATCAAGCTACCTTCTCTTCCACTACTCAGAGAGACAGCCCATTTTTGCCTAGAAGACTAGACTAGTAAAGTAAAAGAAAATGAATATAAAAACTGTATTGTCCTTCTTAAAAAAGAAGGTTGGTTGTTTCTGTACTCCTGCTCCTGACAGGACAACCTCTACGATAACAACTTCAAGTCATGATAATGAAACTAGAATAACGACGAATAATATTAACATTAACAGTTCGATCGAATTCCAGTGCTGCCCCACGAAGGGTTCGCATACTAATAATAGAATTTGCCCAGCTGCTGCTACCTTACTAATGCAGAGTAGGGCAAAAAAGTTACAACATGCAAATAAATAAAAAGAAAAGCAGTACTTCGACAGTAGGTGGGAAGTAAGATCCCGAAGATACGAGTTGCAAAGGAGCAGCTTTTCCGCGGTTTGTTCGGATCGGCGGGCGTGGTATACCCAATTCAGTCCCCGCAAAGCAAAGGGAATCACGAGGGTGGTGCGATTTTTATCGCTCAAGGAGGCGAAGTCCCGTGTTGACCTTCGACCTATCCTGTGGATCGATCGGTATATCCAAGATCAGAATCTGAGGGCAAAGACTTTGCCTTTCATACTTCCTTCAGTGGAGAGTCTCTTTCGCCTTGACTTTGCTTTCAACCGGCTTCGGTAGGAATTGGGGATTTTTGCTACTTTATCATTGGTTTTATGAAAGATATTTTGACTTCCTACTACTACTAGTAGAATGCCGTGCCGGTTTTCGTCACCTTTATTTGCGTTTATGAGGTGATCTGATCTCGCCTCTAGGAAGGTCGAAGAGAAGGTTGTTATCACAGTCCTACGGCCGAATACAACAATTAGACTGCTCTGTTAGGAAGTGCTTTCTCCTAGACAGTCCCGGGTCGGTCCTTTCGCCTGGCCACCACCCACAGGGGACAAGGCCTTCTTCTCCAGTCGCGGATTCGGATGTAGATGTGTCTGCTGAAAGCCTAGGTTTACTTTTTTATATACCCCAGGAACATAATTTCATCTGGAATGGCTTATTAAGGTAAAGGACTTCAACCTCGCAGGGTATCTAGTCTGATCATAAGACTATCATCATGAGCCACTTCAGCACATTAGGCGGGTGGGCATAAAAGGATTTCACGTGCGTAAGGGGATCCCCCTTTTCGCTATGTAGGTTCAACTACTTTTTGATGTGGCCCCCATCATTCCTTCCAAATCTAAGGATCATAGGGTTGAGGACCTCTTCATACGAATTTTTCTATTTCCTCTTAATCTTTCACTGTCTCTTCAAGCCTTTTAGCTGTTCCTGGACTTTTGCTAGGGAAGAAAGGTTGTTGGCAAAAGCCTGGCTTAGGTGTGAAAGGTATTCGGTTGCCACCAGCTCTTAAGCACACCCATTAGCATTGACTGCATGGGATCGAAAGACTTCCGCTTTAGTGAACGTGTCCATAACTTTCTCATGGATTCATACACGGGAAGCCCACTCATTTGGCATTGTGCGGCTTCCTTAATTGCACTAGCGCACTCAGGTGAGCAACAAGCCGTTGGTTGAACCAATAGGGGCTCTGGCAGAAGATAGCACCAGACACCCAATCCCTGCAGAAGACATCTTAGTAGGACGAATCGGCTGTCTTTGACGTAGGCCAAGGCCATTGCCTCTGATAAGCCGAATCCACTGTCTCGGCTAAACCTGTCTAACCTTTAGTCCTTCAGTCTCTCCGAGCTCCGCGCTTCAAAGAGTTGACTTAGCTGGAGTTGCAAGGCTTCAGTTACTAACTAGGTTGGATTGATTAGCCTACTAAGACTTCCTAACTAGATTGGTTAGGTTTAATAGAGGAGCTCGCCTAACAAAGACCAAGAATCATCATAAGAGAAGCAATGAAGAATCGATAGTGAAATAGAATTGTAAGGTGGCACTCCAAGAACAGAGCGGCCCTGGCAAAAAAGGAGCTTTCTTATGGCGATAGATGAATTGTGGCGAACTACCAATTGATGCGGAAACATCCGTACGTGATGGTTCATAAATGAAGCTAAGACGGAACTCCCCCTTCTGTCTGATCAAGAGAAGCCAATCCCTATTCTGTTTATGAACGAAAGGAATCTCTAAACCGAAACAAAGATGACAGCGTCCCATTCGGAAAGCATTCCCATGGAATATGAATGAAATCACCATTTACTTCTATTAAAGAATCGAATATGAACCAACTCTTGCTAGTCTTTCTCGCACGACCTATTGATGAAGCTATTTTTTTGAGGGGACAAAGTCTAGTTTCTGCATACCAACTCTTAAGGAACGAAACGAGAGCAGGTGCTTGAGCAAGTGGTAAGGAAGGACTTCGCTATAGGCTTTGACACATTAGGAGCAATTGGGGAACGGATTTCTCATTAGGAGAGCTATAGCCGTAAGCCTATGATATTCCATTATCTTGCACTCGATATACCCTGTCTCAGGATCTGACATCTGTGGACTTTTACCCATAGTAGATCTTTCAAGGTGCAGTTATGATCTCCTCTTGCTACAAAGATAGAATGTATAAAGAGTATCCGCCCTTACCCCCATCTTCGGAATAAGTCAATTGCTCGGAGGAAATGGCCCACCACTTAATGCTTTCCATGTGGGAAAACAAAGGCACTGAAAATCTCCACCTTGGCGGAGAAGGCTTTCAGACTGGTTGACCGTCCACGCGCTAAGAACCAGGATGGTGGTGCCCACACTTAGCTTACATACATCCGACGCGTCTGTACTGAAAATTAGGGAAAGGTTGACTTTCAGTACCTCTCGCCAAGACGTCTTTTCCAGTGTCGATCATCTAAATTGATTCATTCGTTGAAAGCGAAAGGGGGTATTCTACGATCCCATCCGAAGATGCCTCTGGGTGAATGCTTAAAGGACCGAATGAATCAATTCATTCATTCCTAACTACTTGCTTCGTAGAGCAACCTTTCGTGCAGACTAAACTCAAGAAACTTCGGTAAGTCTGGGCCGAAATAGTCCGGCCCCGCCTCTTCGCCCTCTGTGAACATGAACAAGAACGTATTTTTAAATGCTGTGAAAAAAGTAGAGAATTTTGATGTCTTCGAAATCACGAATAGAATTAGAAACCTCAGTTTAGATGATAAGAGTCCTAGTAATATACCAAGTAGTAGTAGTCGTACAACATTATCTAGTAGTAATTTATCAATGGCAAATATTATGTATTCGTCGACTAGTAGTATTCTAAATAGATTTAAATCTATGAAGCATTCGGAGCTTACGCGTCAAATTATGGAATTTACTAAATCACCATTTATTGATATCCCCAAGACAGTAACGGATTTGACTACTAATTCAGCTAGTTATCTTTTATCATTAGGCTTTCGATTTATGCCCGGTCAAGGGGATTTTCTATTAAAAGATCTGAAATTACCTGAGACGATAGATGGTTTAAAAGGGTTACGAGATAACCTGGGTCTAACATTAGCAAAAGATAGTCTTTACAACCGCGGTATACTCAAGTTTAAGGGTTTCTCTGAAATACACGCAAAAGGATCTTTAATGATGAATCGTGTTTTGCTTGAAGCAATAACTTATAATTATGGGTTTTATGGACGTTTCTTGATATTGGTGCAAGTAGGCGTTGGTTGTACAGTATGGTATGGTTTTGCTCCCGGAGATGGATTAAACATTCCTCTTGATGGAGCAGGCTCAGTAATATCCTTGTTCTCGCCAATAGAGAATTATGAACAATTCTTTTATAATCCTGATACTTATGTTCACCCTGGATTTGAAAAGCTGACATTGATGCAAAACGAAGAAAATACTATTTCAGTACTGGCAACAGCCTATGCTCAAGAGCAACCATTTGTAGATATCACAGTACCAAATACAAATAATAACCCAACTCTTATTTTGGGTGTAACCTTAGGTTTGGTTGTAGTTGTCTTACTTTCTGTAGGTATTTCTCCAATCGCACAATGAGTATAAAAGAGGGCATAATGAAAAAGTTCGTAATGACGATTATTTCTACTATATCTAGTTTTATTCATCCACAGTGTTCCTTAGATCAGGTTGCATCAACCATTGAAAAATATTACTATGGTCTAGTAGATATGTTTTCAAACTTGACTGAATCAAGAATGAGAGATATTCAAAATCAAATAAGGACTAGACTATATACTCTTTCTTCATTTCAACTTGTCTTAAAGAAGAATAAAGATCCTATTCCAGGCGATACATGTATGTTGCTGCATTTATCGATAGATAATCAATTCGTCTACGGTTATTTAATTTCAAATCAGGAAGATCAACTTGTTCTTATGGCACTAGGCGATGTGATAAATACAAGAATTCTCAATTTGAATCTTCAACATTCGTCTTCCTTTGGTTTCAAAGTCCTACCAACTGATTATTATAAACATATTTGTTCGATAGAAAGGGCTGTTGTTTCAAGGGTTTATAAGTTGGATATGAGCAATACGCTCAAGATAATGAATAAAAAGAGTATTTTGACCATGCTTCAACCTATAGTATCCAATGATGAGATCATGGAATTATTGAAATCATTTCTATATATTCAAGTTCTTCATGAGGGAGAGGATGTTTCCTATCTTATAGAAGATATTGTTCCACACTCTTCATTGATAACAGATATACTGCTCAATTTCTATTTAATAGAATTGGATCATCAATTTCATCAGGTATTTCCATCTTTCTCCTATACTAGGTATGTGAATGAAATTCTAATAACCACTCCCCAGAGTGTGCCTTTCTTTGAATCATCACTTTTAGCACTACTTGGGAGTCTCGAATTGGATGCTAAAATCGTATCTATTGGACCGGGAGATCCACCTCTCCCTTGTCATCATGGCGCTCTAATTAGTCTCACCGAGGATGGTAGACTCTTTCTAATGTAAACAGAATGCCTCTTTTGCCCAGGCACTATTTGGGCTCCTAAGGAAACGCCAATTCAGCTTAGCCAGAGCCAGGGAAGCAAGGTTCCTATACTTAGCTTTCTTGAGGTCACAAAATTGCTTAAGTTTTTTAACCCTGTCCCAGAATGGAAAGCAATGGATGAGCTCCACAGAGGATGCTATCCGAATCCCACGTTGATTCGTAATCGAAAGTAATGAAGCCGGCTAAGAAGGAAAAAATTGGGACAAGTGGCTGATCGGGCAATCGATGATGATGAGCCAATGAGCTTTGACTTCCCGGATTCCAAAGGCTATCCTGGATGCCTACCAAACTCAGTGAAGAAGCGCCGGCTTACCATTTCAGTCGTCAGGCGGCCTTAGGATAGAATGTTTTACACTGCGGTCCCCCGCTGCCCTTATTAAACTGCGACCACTCCCGGCACACTTGCTATATTCTTTTTCGTGATCATGGTATTGTACATCGTCTTTCTTGTCCTCACACTCCACAGCAGAATGGCACTGCTGAGCGTAAGCATCGATATTTGATAGAGGTCGCTCGGGTCTTATTATTTCAAGCTGGTATGCCTGATAAATATTGGCTTGAAGCTTGTTTGCTTGCTTGCTACTCTTCTCCTTTCACTCTGAAAGCACTCTACTTAACTTTCTGACGTCTTATAACGGATGAGAATCCAACACTTTCCTACTCTACTCTCCCAAGATTAACCTCTGGTTTGCTGCGCATCAAGGTTGAGAAAGGAATGAAGCAGCTCGCTTTAACCTTCTCTTGATCAAAACTTCTGTCACTCGATCCCCGCTCTTCGAAACCTTGCCATCTCGCTGCTACGCTACTTTGCCAGGCTGGTTCTCCTATCGGTTCAGCTGAATCTATTTCCAGTGAGCTCCGACTTTCGGGAGACAAGATGTCGGGTTCAACTCAATCCTAGCCGTCTTTATTGATTATTGCTTCCCGGCCGTGAGAGCATAGTTATAGTTCACCGGTTATGGGAAAGTCCCTTTAACTTGTTTTCGAGTTGATAGAAAAACATGCTTTATTCCCCAACTGACTACAATCCTTCGTTCAGGAAAGAATATAACTCAAGTTCGGCAATGGCTTTGTGGGTTACAAAGCTGCTTTATCAGAGGACGAGAAAGTTTAGATCCAATCCAGAGAGTTCGATCTAAACTTTCTCGTCCTTATTCAAAAGATACTAAGGTATAGTGCCCCCCTTTAGGGTAAACAAAGTCAATCTCTAGTCTTTCTTTTATACTATACTAGAGTTCAGATCTCTATGTCACTCATCGGCCTAAAAACCGTATGTCTGGCTTCGACAAACGGTACTAGCTTACTCAAAGCACGCTTTGGTTTGCAACCCTAAATTGTACTGGAATCATAGGTCGGAGTTCATAATTGTACAGACATAGAAGAGGATGTAGAGAAATGATGGCGTGACGATCTACGGGTTTCTGTAGAGAAGACCAAAGTTGATTTCCCACTTTCACCATTAAGATTCACATGAACAAGAACCAAGAAGAACAAATGAATAAGAACCAAGAAGAACAAATGAATAAGAAGAAGAACGAAGAAGATAAGTTATTTCGTAATCAATACGAATGGATATCTAATGAAATCTATTTAGAAACTTGGGTTCCCCATTTCGCGGGTGTCACTAAGAAATGGGATCCTAGTGAGGGTGAGGGTGAGGAATTCTTATCCGATTCCGAAATGACAATATGCCATTTTTGGAAGATGTTTTTCAGGGACTTGATGGTTAAGGATAAAGTTAATACACAAGTGAATACAAATGATTTAGTGGACAATGATACTGGGATCATTAAAGTTAGTAAATCAATCTTTGTTAAGCAATATAAGGATAAGGTATACAAGTTGTTAGAAGAAAATAGAAAGATTTTTCCGTCGCTTGGCAAAAATGAAAAGGTAGAATTACAAAGAGAGATAGAAACCCTCACAACTAGTTTTAGTGAAGAGAACATCTACGCATCATGTCCAAATCTCATTTCCATGATGGTGAAAAATGACTCATTACCTAATGCAAAGGAATTCCTTCTCCATAAATATAAAGTTGATAGAGTGGGAGATAGAATGACTATTCTGAGATCAGAGGATGAAGACCGTCTGTCAATCGAAGAAAAGAAGACAGTGCATTCACTTCTATCTGCAGAAGATAAAGATTTACTTTCTGTATTTGGCCAATACACCATAGAATGTCTTTTGATTCACACATTATGTTTTTTATTTCATATTGAGCATTACGTTAGTGTAGCAAGTTTGATAGATAGTATAGAAAGAAACATTCGTCTACATGCTCAAATTGTTGGAGATAACAGAATGGTTAGTGAAAAAGTGCCTTCTAAAGTAAGAAAACCAAAACAAGAATATCCATTTGGTACAGCCTTAGTAGAATATTTAATATCACGTAATGTGATTGTTATAACTCAAAGAAATCTGGATGATATAAAATCTTGTGAAATGGACCCTAATAAGTTTGTAAAAAGTGTAAAGAAGAAAGGTAAATCCTTTTATAGGGAGAAGTCTAACTTCGCTGAATGTACATTCAACACAGCGATACTTCCGATAAAGTTCAACCTACCTATGGTCATTCCACCTTCAAAGTGGAAATATGATCTAGAATCAAATCAAAATCATTTGTCCATTAGCGATCTATCGGGGGGGTACCTAACAAATGAAAGAGGTCAACTCTACAATGGCTATCGGATGTTGAGTTCATCAAATCTACAGAATTTCTATATCTACTTTGGTGATATAAAAGATAGGAATACAACTGAGAAAGCTGACACGCTTTGTGAGTCAATAAATTGGTTGCAGCGCCAGGCCTTTCAAATCAATAGTTCATTTCTTTCATTCATTACTCAAAATGTAGATAAAATGGTCCTCCATGGTTTATTAATGCCTGAATTTCTTTCTAACATACCGATGAATGATGCAATCAAGTTGCTTAGAGAGTGTTACATGAATTATGATGCGATTCATTCCATATATAAGTTCAGCGAACTAGTGGAAATATTGTCAAAAAACGTTCAACAGTCTCGTTATGAACAAACTATTATCGATATGGCGAGGGCCTACGATGGTTATGAATTTTACTATCCAGCTTTTCTGGACTTTCGAGGTAGAATCTACCGGAGTGGTATCTTTCACTTGCATGAACGTGATTTTGCTAGAAGTCTGATTCTTCTTGCTGGTGATACGAAACACATAGATACGAGTAATGAAGTTTATATGAAAAATCTAAGAGTGAGGTTTTTAACAGCAACTGCCTTCCATCTCATTAAATGCCAATGTGAAATAGATGCATACACTTTTCTAGATGGTCTATTTCGCAAGTTCTTTGACCGAGATGCTATAAGGATAGACAATCAAATCATTTCGCTCATGGAACAAATAGCACAACTAAAATGTAAAAACATTTTTCAGTTTTTAGCTAATGTTGTATTTTACGCGCACAGCAAGGATGATCCAATGAAACTAAAAGAAATGTATCTATCTGTTCCTATTACACAGGATGCCTCCGCGAGTGCATATCAAATCATGTCTTATTATCTTTTGGATGCCTCAATGGCTAGGAGAACGAATCTTATTAAGTCGTCTAATTTTGATATTATTGAGGATATTTATGAGGATTTTCTGAAAGAGTTACGTTCCTATCTGAAAGACTCACTTTCTGATAATCCTTCTTTATTAAAAGTCGCTGATGTGTTAACTCGCAAAATAGTCAAAGGTCTCTTTATGCCTATGATTTATGGTAAAACAGTAGGTAGCACTATTAATGATCTCAAAATCTCATTATCTAAATACATAGTCCCAAAAGAGAGTGTTATACTAGCTTCTCACATCTTTAAGTTCTGGAGAGAAAAATACAATTCTCATCAAGTATTGATGAAATTGATTCCTCTTTTGGGTGGGTTTGTGTCAGCCGTGGATCGCCCCGTCCTTTATGGTTGTAAGTACTTTTATACATTACAGGACTATCGAGTCATGAGTAAGAACTCAGTCTATGTTTATGATAAGAACACCAGGAAGCGCCGTAGTGTAACTCTTACATTTTCTTCAGAAAAACGGGATAAAAGGAAAACTGAAACCTCAACATTTGTCAATTTCATCCATCAGAAAGATGCAACTATAGCAATGGAAATGGTGGAAAGGATGCGTTATTTTAAAATACCTATTTATACAGTTCATGATAACTTTATTTCTAATACTGCGAATTGTGAAGAGTTGCCCTCAATGTACTTGCATATCTTTAAATCTATGGGACCACCACTTCTATCTATCAACAAATTCATTGATTTGAACATAATTCGGCCTCATGGCACTATTCATTTAAATTTAGAAAGGGTAATTCCATTACCGAAGCTAAGAGATTACCTTAATGCGTGGGAAAGACCTAAGTCCGAAAATAAGAAAAAATGGGAAACTAACATCGAGCGTATTATCAATTATTACAGTGAATATTGTATGGCTGTCTGCGGATCAGGCTCGGGAATACCCGGAGATATGCCAGATGCAGATGTAAGATGGGATGCTCATGTTAAGAGGTATAAAGAATTCACTAAGTCACTAAATGGAAAATATTGTATACATCATTAATATGAAAAACCTAAATAATATGGCAAACCTAAATTTATTAAACAAGTTTTATAATACAGTTGAAAAGGAATCTACATACCATGTTCCACATCCCGGGAAAATAATTGCATCACACAAATTCAATGAACCTTATCCAATTATTAACGAAACTGACCTACTCAGCATTGCAGTAATGGATCTATTAACCCAGTATGCTTACCCATCTATATCTGGATACAGTAAATTCACAATACAATTGAGTATGAAGAAAGAATTTGATGAAATAGGTTTTACGCTTGGTGTAGCAATACCCTTGACTAAAGAAGATGGAGAGTTGATTCCAAAGAGCTCTATTTATGATCAAGTTTATCGTCTTATTTTAAAATATATAGAACTATATGATGGTGATTGTATTCTTGGAATAACAATAACACTATTTATGCTTGTCGGTGTCAAGGATAAGAAGATACCCCTTTTATCTGAAGATGCTAGAGAAAAGAGTCTTTTAGAATGTCTTCAACCAGGACAAATAGATCAACATAAACCTATCAGTGCTCTAAAGATCCAACATAAAAAGCAACATTATTCGAGCCATATCACTGGAATAAAATCAAGTCAAATAAAAGGATGTAAACTGAAATCATTCTTGGTTGCTGATACCGAGACTATACTGATAAATGACGTTCATACACCGTACGCAGCAGGTGTCATGATGGTCATTCCAGGTCAAGATTTGAAGACTCAAACTATATATACTTACTTCAGCGAAGATTACACTCCTACTATATTTAAAAGCTTTGAAGAAAGGAGTAACAAGCTACTTGATGATTTTATTTTGAGGATAATTTCCATTATTAAACAAAATCCATCAATTAGAACAGTCTACTTCCATAACTTCTCACGATTCGATGGTATTTTTGTGCTTAAGCACCTGGCATTACATCATAATTTGAAGTTAAAACCCCTAATGAGGGATAACAAACTTTATGAGGTTTCAGTCTATTCAGGTAAAAGAATCTTATTCCGCTTAAGAGACTCCTTACACCTACTTCCTGGCAAACTAGATGACCTTGCAAAGAATCTATGCCCAGAGTTAGGATCGAAAGGGTCTATCCCATATGATCAAGTGACACTAGAAAATCTTAGTACTCTGAGAGTAAGCTTGTTAGAGTATATGAAACAGGACATTCTACTCCTTGGAGGTATAATGCACAATTTCCAGGATTTATATGCTAAGGCCTACAAGAATGACATAGAAAATAAGATAACAACTGCCTCACTGGCTCTAAGTCTCTTTCGTAATAACTACTACGACGAGGTGAAGTTTCCGATTCACATCCCCAATAAGAATGAAGATACCTTTATAAGGAGAGGCTATTATGGTGGGCATGCTGATGCATACATGCCATATGGTGAAAACCTATATTACTATGATATCAATTCCCTCTATCCATTTGTTATGAAAGAATTCCCAATGCCTGGGGGTGTACCAGTTTGGCATAGTGATTTAGAGAGTATGGAGTTAGATAGCATGTTTGGCTTTATTAAAGCTTATGTGGAATGTCCAAAAACTATGAAGAGACCCTTTCTACCATATCGAAATAAAGATGGACTTCTTATCTTTCCAACCGGAGAATTTGTTGGTGTCTACTATAGCGAGGAACTCAAGTATGCAAGAGACCTGGGCTACAAGGTCATACCAATTTCTGGCTACCTCTTCCAGAAGATGGAAAGCCCATTCAAGGACTACGTTAACTCACTCTTTGAATCCAGATCCAATGCTAAGAAGGAGGGTAATAATGCTATTGCTTATGTTTATAAGCTTCTTTTAAATTCCCTATACGGAAGATTTGGCATAAACCCAATGAGTACAATAACAGAGATGTGTGATAAAAATCGACATGACTTTTTGTTAAGGACGGATACATTTATAAATGATGTTCTTCTAAGAGAGGACCTATACATGGTTTCATACCATAGCAATATGGAGAAGGGTCCTGATTATTGGAAGCCGCCGAAGAACTCAGCAATCCAACTAGCTGCAGCCATCACTGCCAGCGCTAGGATTTACATGTATAAATATATATCAAGAGAGGACTGCTACTACACAGACACTGACTCTATTGTTCTTGGCAATCCTCTTCCAGACGATTTGATTTCTTCCTCTGTATTAGGGATGTTTAAGTTAGAAGATCAAATCAAAAAAGGATACTTTTTAGCACCTAAATGCTATTGCTACACCACAGAAGAAGAAGATGGAAAGAATCATGTCACGAAGTACAAGGGAGCTGCTAAAAGCATTATAAAACCTGAATGGTTTGAGGAACAGTACGCTGACCCCTATCGCACGATTTCGGCATCGGTGACATCCAATTTTAGGACCAATTGGCCGGACCTTGAGGTCATAAAGAAAGAAAGTCTTATCACTCTTAGGTTAGCCCTGAACAGTAAGAGGAAAGTCATAATTCAAGATCAAAAATGGATTGATACCGATCCTATTGAAATCTCAGACTTGTCCGCTCTAAATAACATTGGAATTAAAATAATAAAAGCACTCAGGAAGAAAATCAATCAATTAGAGACAGAGAGTCATATTCTCAATTCAATCCTTTCTCAAAAGGAAGACGAGATAGCAGATAAGAAAAGAATTAGACAGAGTGAGAACTCAGGCGACAAGGAACCAGAAAAGACAGACTCAAAACTGGAAGAGGAGAAGGAAGAATAGAAGGACTAGACTAGTGACAGAGAGAGTAGAAGTAGATTTTCTCTTTAAAAATATTGTATTGAATCCGCTAAGCATTGGCAAACCAGCCTTCCGGGAGGAAATTGTTTTGTTTACTCTTAGGGTGCTAGCTTCTTATTTATGTAATTAGGCCGAGAAAGGATTGAGACCAACGAGTGCCCGCTCTTCTCTCTTTTGTTTCCGCTTTCTTATATCATAACATAAAGGAGGGGTTCTCTGAACAAGTGTCTATATACTAAGGCGTAAGGGAAGCTGTAGGAGTAGCACTAGGAATAGTAGTCAATTAGACAAAATTAGAATGTAAAGAGGCTTACCGAAAGCCTAGAATATAGATACCTAAAGGCAATTCCAATCTTTCGTAATGAATGTTATTATTCTTATTCCTCACAGCACAGAATATAGTCTTTGTTAGAATCCGCTGCAAGGTAATGCCAGCTGGGATGGAGTCTGACTTGACACACTATAGAAAATCTTTCTCTTAGAAGCAACCTTTAAAAAACTATTAAGATAGCACTCATCCCCATTATTATTAAACTGTGCTTTCAAGCAAACGTCAACGGTAAGACTTTCATTTAAAGGGTAAAAGCCCGTTGTTATACTTGGTCTAGAGGCGCTATTTACAACCTTTCACTCTACGAAACCCAACTCATAGTAATAGGCAGGACAGGAGATGACTACGTGACTGCGAGTTAGGCTCCTCGATTGCATTCTCAATTGGAGCTAGACTTAAAGCTTATCTTGAAACTAAACCGGAATGAATCAGTGCAACCAAATAGGAAAATGAGTGATGAATTATTAGGCTCCTTCCCAATTCACGTCGATCTATTCCAAAGGACAACACCCGAAGCGCAACTTCTTAGAGGGGTGCTTTTTTAGTAGAGGCATCTATTCCTGCGTAGTACTTGGGGTGGAATACCTTTCTTTAGAGTTTGATCGGTCCTCTCTAAAAGGAATAACTCATAACGAAGAGTCCAATCCTTTTACTAGACCTTTGGATTCATTTCCACTAGCTTTAAGAAAAGGAACTCAAGAGCTACTTTAGATTTCCCACCTCCTTTGTTAAAGGGCAGAAAAGGCAAGGGCAATAGAACGTCTCCTATCAATAGCTTCCAAAACACACAGGAGGCAAAGCAACCAACAAACAGTGGCCATTGGGATATTCTCTTTTCTTATGATGCTTCCTTTACTAATACTTACTCTAGGAACTCAGCAAGTCATGCCCATTCTTCTGATGCTCTTGCTTCCATCTTTGACTCTTAGAGGAATGCATCCCCCGATAAAGAATCCATGAAACCTGCCTTCAGTCCTGCGTGGTCGCTTGTCGATGCCTTATTTGCGCCCTCTTCTTTTGATGATTCTCAGCTTGAGCTACTTTCTTCTGATGATGGGATTTTACCTTCTTACTTTGAGGGATGCTTTTCAGCTTCCACTTTTGCCAATAGGAGGTTTCGGCCAGGTAGTGCTCGAAGTCATCCTTTTAGGGCAATCTCAGCTGCTCTTTCTGATGATGGTAGGATTGCCGCCTCTTCGGTAGGATGGTCGTTGCCGATACTTCTGCTCTTCTCTTACACCTACGAAAGATTCTCATAAAGAGTGCAGCTAGTAACAAAGGATTATTTCTTGACTTGAGCTTGATACCTTGATAGGAAGACCGCTATAACAACTGGCTACGAAAGATTCTCCTAATAACAGCAACTATAGGTCTAGTCTTACTGGTTTGTCTCGATAGAACAATAGAACATCTACATGAACATCACTCTTGCTACATTTGTGACTCTTTACTTAAGCAATTTATTGACAGGTTCTCTCTCAATACGGGTAGGTCTTCGCTCATCGAACATACCGGCTTCACGGGATCGCCAAAGGCCTGATCCGCACATGGTGTTGCCTATGGTTGTTGACAAGGTACTAGCACATATTGTATTGATTGAGGCAGTTATTCCTAATCTCTTCTGAAGTGGTAGTAACATGGACTCTTTAAGGGCTACTTTGCTACAATCACTTTCTTATTTTGATTGCAGAAAGGAAGAGTAGAGATGCCTTGCGATCACACACTCATGCTTCGAAATGGCTTCTATAGTATACGAAACCAAGTCACATAGGAAGAGAACGAGTCAGTCATCAACAAGTAAGACAAGGGCCTACCTCTACTGCTCAGTCGAATGCTGCTTCCTCCCTTCAATGCTACCTACTCTACTATTATAGGAATCTCACTCTCTCTTATGATGCACTCTATATAGGAGGAATTAGGCTGCTCTTCGTCAACCACTAGAAAGCAGGAGTTCGGATTTTCCTTTCGTTGGAATAGGCCGCTCGTCTTGCCTTTCTCAAATAGATCTGGTAATCAGAAAGAAATGTCTTCCTTTGTCTCTGTCCTTCGCTTTTCGAACGATGCACATTATGATCTCCTTGACGACTTCTTGCTACTTCACCTATATGGAAAAGTGACTAACCTCGTTTTCCCTACATAGGCCATCCAAAAGTGGATCATTTTCCGTTTCACCTATAGTTACTATTGCATCCGTTGGTGGCTCTTCTTCCTTTGATGCATGCCTTCAACCTTACTTCTCAAATACGAGGGCGGCTACAGATGTTACATTGAAAACCTTTCCTAAACCTGATTCTTCGATTGAGCCACTTTAGCGATATATTGGAAATTACGCCTTTGATGATAATTCCGCTTTTGATCATAGGAGATAATCTCCAAGCTAGTCAGTTGATGATAGTTTACTCTGCTTCTCCAGTTGAGGCATATTCCGCCAATGAAAACCTTCGTCATTCCTCAGCAAGTGCTTCAATGCCGAGCTGACTCGGTGCTACTCCTCAGTCGATGACTACATTCCAAGGATTGGTGCCACGTACCGGTCACTCTTGCTCCTCATGACTCTTCTTTACCTATGATATTTTCACCTGCTAGGACTACTAGGCCTCTTATTGATGGTATTGTTGCTCTTTCAGCTCCTACTTTTCTTACTATTCACAAGGAAGAAACAGGCCTTTCCTTTCTAATTCCGATATCCTTGATCAAAATGGGCAACGAACTCAAAGCTACTATTAAGGTAAGGCAGGTGCTAGGAACTCCTCCCAAAGACAAGCTAGGTTTACGTACATCTCTACTCAAAGGAAGAACAAAAGACAAGGCGGAATAGCAATTCTTCTACTAAGGGTTCTTACCCAGATGTGATGCCCTAGCTTGATGAAAGCTATCTCTACTACCACTCCTACACGAACTAGCCCCTGGATTTGCAGCACCGGATTCACAATCATCTCTATAGGTTAACGCTCAATCGATAAATTGCATAGGAAAGAGATCACAAATGATTAGCTCATCGCAGGAGTGGATAAATCAAGAAACTACCGAAACGGATACATCTATGAGCTTAAAAGTAGCTTTGTTGTCAATGTTAATACCAATCTGGGAATCAAAGAAAGAAATAGGAGTCCCGTAGTTCTGAGCTAAGTAGCTTCCACAAGAATGGTTGATCAAGAGGCGAGCTCTAACGGCAGTTTGGAAGGGTCTTCGCTAGATATGCCCGGAAAGAGGTTTGCTCTTCGCTAAGATTTTAGCTGCCTCGTAGAAAAGAAATGATAGGCTGCTGGCTGCCTTCTTCGAACGATTGTATCTGCAAATAGGAATAGTAGCCCAAAGGAGTGATTTGAGCGAGTAGTTATCTTTGGACTTGTACCTCGAACTAAACTAGAGAAAAACCAGAGCGAAAACAGGAGATACTCTTCGAAGTATTCATTTGCTCATGCCAACTCAGAAAGTATCCACTTTGGCGTACTTCCCCGATCTTACTCATGAGTGGGACACCCCATTCCAAGCATTGGTGCCACATTCTGATGAATCTAGGGCTGCTATGAGCTAGTCAAGTCCAGGGTTGTGAATCAGGACTCAAGATCAGGCTTCATGTGATGGATATGCCCTAGTAAATAGAAGAATTCAGGGTTAGAAGAGAGAAGGGAAAGAACGAACTACTAGCTCCAATAAATAAAGGCATTCCTAGCTAATAGGAGTAGAACCAGATCTACACAGGGGCTAACTCATCCAAAGGTGATCATTACGCCGGTCTTTGATGAAAGAAATTATGAACTCTGAAGTCGAAGGAGAACTAGACCAAAGGAAGACTCTTTCCTAAGATATGGATAAAGTAAAAGTCTCTAACCTCATCGTCTTTCGCTTGACTGGTTTGTTCTTTGGCTTTCAGCTTTCTCAAGGGCATTGTAGTTTTCGCTTGAAGCTCCTGTTCTTGTTCTTGTTTCCTAAGATATGGATAAAGGAGAAGTCGGAATAGGATCGGGTAGCACCGAAAGCAACGTTCCGATTACGATCGGGTGTCCTTCTTTCCGATGAATAAACAGGAACTCCTTTTGGGGCCCTAGTAAAGGGACAAGGGAAAGAAGCAAATCACCGAGACAAGCGTCCGAGAAAAGACCGGAAAACATCACTTGACAAGGACCGTTGGTCAAGTACCAAGTCAAGGCCCGGGGAGAAGGGGAGAGCAAAGGGCGGTGGAAGTCCGAGATTGGTCTCTAAAAGGGCAGCCCGAACTCAAAGCTACATTAACTGCAAGAAAACTAAGACCTTTAGGAGACTCTTTCCAGATGTCTAGAAAAAAGGAGCAGCTTCCAAAGCAATTCTTACAAGTCTAACGTGGGAAGCCCTAGATCAATCCAGGAACTCGGAGAATAAGGCTCTAAAATCCCATCTATAAGGCGAAAAGACAAGGCGGAAGAAAGACGTCGGCCCAACAGTAGCTTTCCAAGGAAGTCTATCAAGGATTGTAAAATACCGGTTTTCGGGTAACTCTGCCAAAACTATTATGCGGTCCACGAACCCTTGGAAACCAATCTCGTGAGCTAGCAGCACCGTTTTGTTCTATCGTGAGGGAAACTTCTCCGGATTCCCTCCTTGTTTAAGACAAGGATAGCTAAGCAGTTAAGACGAGGCCTTTCAGTTAGAGTTAATCTCTTTCCTCTGATTTGTTCTTTTATTTAGCTTCTTTTACTATAACTATCCCTTGCTATAGCCCTAACCCTTGATTCATGATCTTGATCACTACTGGAGCCCTAGCTTCCTGATTCCTGATTAACAAATACTGCTATCCCCGAACAGGGACTCTTGAGAGCTACCTTGCCAGAGCCCTTGATTAGCTACACTTGAGTCCTGATTCCTGATACTACTACTACAGCTCTCCCCGACCAGGGACCCTGACTTGACTTGATACTTGAACTGGACAAGCTCTCCTCGCCGATGCCATGCTTAATCGATAGCCGCACCAAATAGGAAGGGAAACTAAAATGGGTTAACTCTTTAGCAAAATCAAGTCTACCAACCAGTAAGATTTGCCTACTCTTTAGTTCGAATTAACCGACGTAACTATAGATTCAATCTATCGGTTTAGTCTTTCTCCTTGGTACTATTAAAGAAAAGTAGGAGCTATTTGAGCTATTCGTTCTCTTCCTTTGAAGATAGAGCTGGGAGTTCTTCCTTCGAGTTTGTCTTTCGACTTGGTAACTCTAACTAAAAAGTAGCTCCTTCCTTGGTTTTCTCGACCCGGAATAGTAGCCAAAAAGTAGGAGTTCTTTCCTCTTCGCTATGAGTTCGTTGCCCTTTTAGATAAGACCCATGGGACTATTCAATAAAAAGTAGGGCCTCGGTTCTTGTCTTTTGTTCTTCCGTTGAGGATAGATCTGGGAATGAATCCCCTTTTCTCTTCTACCTTTTGGATGCCTTATATCTTACGAAGGATTGGGGACTAGCTTTCCTAGTATGAGTGTCCCTTTGATCAAGGATATCGTAAATCTATCCAAAAAGTAGCTCTTTGCTTGCTCCTTTGCTCAATCAGTCTGGTACTCAAAAGAAAAATCAAATGATCCCATGGATGGTTCGTCTAGGAGTTCTCTTCCTTCTTTCGTACATCTTAGGAGCTAGGAATCAATAAAGGGTCACTTTTGACCCCAGGGAAAACGTAAAAAGTCGCTCTTGAATCGGCATCTATGAATGAAAATGAAGGTAGTCACTTTTCTCACTATATGAAACGCAACTTTTGCGATTCATGGAATCCAGAAGAGCTTCCAAATAAGTAGTACGGATTCAAAATCGGTCTTCCTAGAGGGCGTTTTAAGCCATGTTTCGTACCTGCTTAGAGTGATTATACCTTAGAAAAGGAAATGAACCTCTAGTTTGAGTTGGATTTCTTGTCCTTTTTCCAACCAATCTATGGAACTATCTCCTCAAGGATTAGCTTTCGTTCTTGCTCTTGTCGCTCTGAGTTCTCTTCCTTTAAGGAAAGCTATGGGAATTTCTCCCTTCGGTTCTTAGTTTCCTTCTTCTTTAGGGAAGAACTCCCGAAATCTAGCTCTAAGATCTTGTCTTTTCTTCCTTATCTAAGAGAGATGTCCATAAATCTAGCTCTAAGATCTAGCTGCTTTCGATGCTTACTAATTGATTTCGTAATCTCGTCAGTTTTGTGATTTAGTAGCTCATCCTATATTAATAAGTAGTGTGGGATCCCTCTAAAAAGAACGTGGAAGGTTGCCCTTAGGTGTTCATCTGCCCTCTCTTTTAAGAAGGAGGATGGTTGCCCTTGTCTGCTTTCGCTGTGCTATTTTCTAAATATAGATGGGACTATAGAGGCTTTTAAGGCGCGTTTGTCGCCCCCTCTTGTGTCATGGTGCGTGAAAGGATCTCAAATGCGGTTAAAAGGCGTTATTTTCATCCAAGACTGCCGTAACTATATAGAAGGAGTAGCTCTTTGCCTTGCTTTTGTAGACCAATCTGGGAAATAGCTGCCTTTCTTCCTTTCCTAGTATGAATGGCAGAAATCTGCGGAAATAGGCCCAAAAAGGCCCCCTCGTAGAGCGGCCTAGAACGCCCGTTTGTTACCTGCTTTGAGTGATTATACCTCTAAATATGAACCAATGGCTGCTTTTGAGTTGCCTATTTTGTCCGATTTTAGATAAGAATCCTGGAACTTAGACCCAAAGGTCTAGTTTTCCTCGTAGTTATGAGCTAAAAAAGCAGCTTTTGGCTTCCTTTTTCTCAAAGAGGTGGGAATAGAATCCGAAGGGTTTCGCTTTGCTTCCTAGGACGAAAAGAAGGTGTCTGGTTCCCTTTGTGCGGCGCTCTTATCTAAAGATAGATGGGACTATAGAGCCTTTTAAGAGGCGTTTTCCGAGGCTGGCGTGTGATCTTCCATCAAAGAAGTGAAACTTGCCTTAATTGTCTGTTTTCTTTCGCCCTTTAATAACAACTCTGGAACTATTAAAGCAAAAGTAGCTGTTTCGTGCCTTTGTTATTGCTGTCCTTTGACCAAAGATCTGGTACCTGTAGCCCAAGAGTCCTAGTTTTCTCTGAGTTATTCGCTAAAAATGCAGCTATTGTTCCACTCCTTAGGTATTAGTTCTAGCTCTTTCGAACTAGCTAACTAGCAATCTAGAATTGCAACTAAAAGTAGGTATTTATGAACGGAAACTCAAACTAGGAAGCAAGAAAGCCAAATCAAGTAGCAAAAGTAGCTGCTTTTTCGTTGTCTTTTTAACAAAGATTTGGTACCTGTAGCCCAAAAAGTAGCTGTCGTCGCCCTTGTTCTCTTCCTTCCTTAGGAGAGATGTATGGAAAGACACCTCTAAGATCTTCCCCTTTTCGAAGCTTACTAATCAACTATGGAATCTGAGGCGTTTCTTTATTTATTAGCTCATAAGCCTAGGAAAACGGGTGTTTCTAGAGCGGCTTAAAAGCTGCGTTTGCTACCTGCTTGTTTGTACCTTCAAATAGGAAGGAATCGTCCAGTTTGAGTTGCCTTTTTCTCAAGGATTTGGGACTCCTATTCTCTTAGCTTTGTAAACTACTCCTGCAAAGGAATCTTGAGTTAAAGGTCTTTTCAAGCCCCCAGGGAAAGCGTCTTTTCTTTAGCTGCGTCCTGTTTAGGCTTTAGGCAAAAACCTTGACAAAAAGGAGTATTCAAGAAGCCGTCCTCAGGTATCTATCAGTGTCGGCAGCTAAGCTACTACTCCGGTACAGCCCCAATTCTCGGGCTGAGAGCTCAGAAAAGATCAAAAGTCTTGGATTCAAATAATGTCTGGATAGACACACGACCTATAGATGTAATAGACTTAGGAAATAAAGATGCATTTGTGAATACTTTCCAATCTTTAATGGAAGAGAGACTTGCTCATCGAGCTACATACCCCTACAGGAGACCCGAATGTGTTCGAAGTTCAACTCAAACACAGTCGGTACTCCTGAATAGTAGTTCGACAAGAAGACCAGAACGAATAATAAATAGTGAGAAACTTGATATAAGATTAGAAATTTCGCAAACTGCCAAAAAAACTCCTCTTCTTGCCGCCCGAAATAGCAGGATTTGCCCACCAAGTAGGCAAAAAGAATGTACAAAAAAGTTATCACTATGCCGGCGCCCGCGACATACTTAAAAAGTGTTGGGTCCGCTCTCGTAGAAATTTCCACAAGCGGCTCCAGTTTGACACCTTTCCACCCTATGCAGAGCACGTGCACTTTCCCAAAATTAGGAATAAGTGCAAAAGCAAACAGCAAGGTGGTCCCAAACACATGCAACATGAGTGGTATAGGTATCAAATGGAATAGTTTGATTACAAAGATAAAAAAGCGGTTAGTTGAGAAGAGCCAAGTATCTAAATATTTATCATTAGATATCCATTCGGATTGATTACGAAATAACTTATCTTCATCGTTCTTCTTCTTATTCATTTTTTCTTCTTGGTTCATGTGAATCTTAATGGTGAAAGTGGGAAATCAACTTTGGTCTTCTCTACAGAAACCCGTAGATCGTCACGCCATCATTTCTCTACATCCTCTTCTATGTCTGTACAATTATGAACTCCGACCTATGATTCCAGTACAATTTAGGGTTGCAAACCAAAGCGTGCTTTGAGTAAGCTAGTACCGTTTGTCGAAGCCAGACATACGGTTTTTAGGCCGATGAGTGACATAGAGATCTGAACTCTAGTATAGTATAAAAGAAAGACTAGAGATTGACTTTGTTTACCCTAAAGGGGGGCACTATACCTTAGTATCTTTTGAATAAGGACGAGAAAGTTTAGATCCAATCCAGAGAGTTCGATCTCTGTAGTCAAGTCTAAGACAGTTGATTCGGTATGGTATCTAATAAAACTCTTTTAGAAAGCGCTAGGCATGCTTCTCAAGTCATTCAATGCTTGGCTTATTTCATTCATAGGATGCAAGTTCCAAGTGAACTATCTTCGACTAGCTAATAAAGGAGAATCCGTATCCGTTCTAACACCCGATATTACGTAAAAGAAGAGAGCAAACGAACTCGCCAAGCTGACTCTGATTCCCTACTGAGCCCTTGAACACTGAATCCTATACTATAGAAATGCCATTCGCCCGTTGACCATCTGTCACTGCGTGTGGATCGTTCAAGATACCCGAGATAAGTCGGGAAATATAGTTCCTTCTTTCGTCCGATCATCTACTTGAAGCTCCTCGAGAAGGCTCTCTACCATGTGTCGCGGGGGCTTGGTTCGGTTTGAGCGGAAGGAGGCTAAGAAGTCCTTAATCTGCTTCTTAAGTTCCTCCCCGTGGGCGCTTTTCTAAGGTTTGTATAGGGCTATAAGTAGGCCCTTTGCTATTGCTATAAGGGCTGCTCGCCTTTATACGGCTTGGCTTCGCTATCGCTCCTATGTAGTGGTCGACCTAAAAAGTTGTATTCCTGCCATACCAGAATGCCTATTATCTAGTGCTAGAAGCTTCGCCAGAAGCAAGCAAGATGAGGGTGCTCTGCTTCGTAGACAAGGCTCGTTCCGTACTTGACTTACGAGCTCGTGTAGTACTCGCCCCTATCTCTAATCTCTAAAGGGGCTTATGCACTCCACTCGCTGTCTACTAAACGAGCGTTGGAGCGAGCGAGCAAAGCCTTCCATTTAGTGGCTTCTCCCTCACCCTACTCTTTTCTTTTCGCTTAAGCTCCCCCGGTTTAGGGGATTAATTGATTGGATACCCGAGAACCATAATCTTTCCTAGGAACAGCTTCTACGACAATAGATAGGGGTCAGGTTTGTTTGGCATCTATGCCCCCTGCCCTCCAAACAGTATGGGAGCCTTTCAGCTCGTACTGCTCACACACCTAGATCTTCACGGCACCTCCTCTACCATAGTGTAAGCTGGGAGCTGCTCCGAAAAGCGAGGCTTTCAACAACGTCAACAACACCACGAAAAAGTCCACTATGGTTGCCCACTGATCTGATCATCCAATCCCTTCGTTTCGCGCCTTTGTTTTCTTTGGGCTTAGTTACGGCCATTCTCGTTTGAACAAGAGTGTGATCTCCCCTGGTATTCTCCGAGAGCTTAGATGACACCGGGCTTATTCCTCAAAGAAGGTATTATATAGCAAGCACCGTCTTCTTCTTCGCTTAGTGAGTTGCCTCTCTCCTCGGGTGACTGAACTCGCTTTCGAGCAATCAGAGTAGGGATCTCTCTTCGATGAGTCAGACTAGGCTATGATTCCCAGATAGGAAGAAAGAGCATTCGCCACTTCAAGCTAGTCACTAGAACTCCCTCCTTACTTAGATCTTCGTGACCCAGGGGAGAAGCTTGGCTTATTGAACTCCTAACTCATTTGCCCTGAGCCCCGTATTCCTTTGATTCTTCTCCCGTTCGTGCCAAGGAAAGCTTTCAGGCAGTCCAATAGCACCGGATTCTTCCTTCACCCCTGAAAGGGATTCGTGAACAACTGCAGCGGAGATTCCACAAAGACTAGCTTACGCTCTACCATATAAAATAAAGAAGGGAAATTCCACCCCGGAAACCATTTGATCAAGAGTGAACAGCTGAGAGTAATGGCATACTTCACTTTATCCCTTTATTAGGATTGAGACCCTGGGGTGACTGAATTCGCTTTCGAGCTAACTGTAGCGGATGAAATGGCAGCAGAGTCGTGAACAGGAAAAGCTTCGTTCTTTGTTGTTGTAGCTGGGTAGCCTCCGATATGGCTAGGCTATTAAGTCAGAGATGGGCCTTGAGACGGGATCAACTACAATTGGCCTATCGCTTCTGTAGACTATTCCTGGTGAGTTGCCTACCCGAGCCCGAACTCGCTTAAGGGAAAAAGAGCAAGCAACTGAAGACATCACATCGCTTTCTTCCTCCAAGACTATGCTACCATTAACTTAACATGCTAGCACGCCTAGCAACTTTCTTTCGAAAAGACTAATCAGCCTTTCGCTCGTCCCCTAGGAAAGAGAATTCCCATTCCCCGAAAAAGTACTACTGACTTTGCAGCATATGAAATAGCTGCGCTTATGCCTCCAACATCAATAGCAGCGGAAAAGATCACAGTAGCTGAAACCAAGGGTGAACCGTCGACTCAAGCAAGAACAGCAACCGACTCTCACTAATTGCTGCCCATGTTCATCAATCACGCTAGTCGAACTAGAGCTACAGCCTGCCTTACGATACGAGAGAGAATTTCCACTGCTCTGTCTTCTCTACGATTGCCGGGTGTTCAAAAAAACTAAAAACTAATTGAATCCCGAGGTGACTTCGCTAGACTTGCTTCTAGTCTGATAGGAAATAAAACCCACAGTCGTAAGAACTGAAGGCCTAAGACCGCTTATTCATTCTCGAAAGCTACCCGCCCTTCTTACTAGGCTCACAGCAGTGAGGTCGAATCCCAGGGAAATCCCTTTATCAAATCGGAGAAAGCCCGGGTGGACCAATGTAGCAGATTATCGGCATCTCAGAAGGACTAAGGCCCTTGTTGGCTACTTTGCTTTTGGTTCTTTCACTTCACTCCGAAAGAAGTGAATCTGGAAGTTCCGTCGCTCCCTGGAGAGCTAATTGCAGCAGATGAAATAGCTGCGGGTTCGTGAAAAGAGTCATTCCATTCTGCTGAGGAATGGAAGCTGCCTTACAGCCACCCTTTGCTTCTTTTCTTACCGCTACGTGGGGAATTTTATATTCTACGATCCTTGCTTTCTCGGGCGATGATTCTTGGCTTGGTTGGCCACTCTGCTATGTTGATGTTGGGTTCCCATCGAGAAATTAATTCATTGTTGAAGAACTCCCCCCCTTTGACTCGCCATGCCACTATATCCATAATGAAATGACCGGCGAGTCGGAACATGTACGAATATAACCACGCGGAGCGCCGGACCGGTCTATCGAAGAAAGAGATCATTGAGCCTATTTTGCTTTGCCGTTTGGAACCCTAACGTTTTTTTGAATTCATTTCATAATAATAAATAAGCTAAGGGAGTTGGGAATCGCAAGAATTGAGAAGTCCTCCATTGAATAGGGTGAGAAAGACAGGTTCGGAAATGGCCGGATTAGCAGGAGGAAGGTTTTTGACTTCTCTATTTGGATTTTGAGGGATCCCTCATATTGAGGAGGCTTCCCGGACTCGTAACATACGGCTAAAAACAAGACCAAGAAGAGGGTCAGTAGTCTCTGCCGTTGCAGGTCCTTCTCCTTCCGCCGAGACGGCCCTCTTTTGTTTGTTCACCGCGGCACGAAATCATAAAGAAAAGAAGCTGGAATAACTCAGAAAGAGAGTGGCGCCTAGCCGTTGAGAGCGTCTGTTGTCTTTGTAGAGGAACAGTACGATCTTGGACTGGCCCCCTTCGCATGACCTAGAAAGAAAAAGAAGTCCGTGCTACTATAAGGCCTCTAAACTCCTCCCTCAGGGACTGCCCATGGGGACGGGGTAGCCCCGACTTACATAGGTCCTTGGTTCGACCTCCTAATGAGAATTGAGGTCCTTGCGCGGGTGTCTCATCCCTAAGACTTGCTTGCTCTGTATGGAGTGTCCCGTGGTTCCTCGAGTGCCAGCCGCAGAGAGGAATGCCATCAACTAGGGCGCTATTGACCACTAACCACTCGCTCGCCGGCCGCTCGGGCTCCGCGTTTCAAGTTCGTTATCCTAACCGTCTTCTCTCCTCCACCGGGAGCCTGGCCCCTTCTTCTATCTTATCTACTGCCTTGCTCCTCGGCTCCATACTGCTCCAGCCGCTCGCTGTAATAGCTTGCTTCTCGGGCGGCTCGCCCCCTGGGTGGTGCGGCTGAGCCAGAGTGGGCTCAGCAGTCGGCCTATGTTTCCGGGCGCACGCATAAAGGCATGATTAGTTCCACAAATCTCACTGCACTGACCATAGTAAACTCCTTCTCGTTGTACCGAAATAGAGGTCTGATTTAAACGACCAGGTACAGCATCACATTTGACACCTAAGGAAGGTACAGCCCAACTATGAGGTACATCAGCAGGTGTTACAATAATACGTAAATGACTTTTTTCTGGTACAACCACTCTATTGTCCACTTCTAATAAACGTGATTGACCCAATTCTGGATCATCTTCTGGAATCGTATAACTGTCAAAAGTGAGTGACTGTTCATCGGAACTGTTATAGTCCGAATACTCATAAGTCCAATACCATTGATGTCCAATAGCTTTGATAGTAATGGCTGGATCTACTACTACCTCGTCCATTGAATATAAAAGAGCAAATGATGGTATAGCAATGAACATCAGGATGATACTAGGAAATATGGTCCACAGAATCTCGATAGTAGTTCCATGAACAATCCTTTGAGGGATTGGATTTTTTTGATAGTGGAAGTGCCATAAAGCGCGAGCCAAGATCCACGATACGAAAACAAAAATAAGAATCAAAAAGAAAAAGATATCGTGATGTAAGTCTATAATTCCTTGCATCATAGGTGTTGCTGGATCTTGAGATCCTAATTGCCATGTTTCTGCTGCATCACAACGAGCAATTGAGCCGGGGAACGCCATTACAGCGCTATGGACCAGGGAACCCGGAATGGAAAATGTATATGGATCATGCGGGCTCTGGGCGTTGTGAGTTGCATTTTCGTCTCAGTCTTTTTTTTGAATTCAAAAGTTTTCGAATTCCTTTTCTCGCCTTTTCTTATGATCTTTCTAGCCGCTTATCCGCCTAGCGCGATCTTGTTTTATCTTAATTGTCGAATGTTCATTTATTCAATCCTAGCCGATATCCCAGAGATCTTCCTAACAACTCCTAATCTGCGAATTTCACCTTACCGTATTAGCTTTTAGATCGACTTTACACGACCGGATGTCTCTTTTGATTCAAGGGATCCTGACTTCGAGGTGTTGACTCACTTAGAGAAAGGGGCCTCGATGGTATAATCACGCACAGAGGCGGTTTCACCATGCCAAGAGTTCCCTTTTCGCCATGTATAGTTGGTCTTCACTTCAAACACTCGCGATCTTTTCGGATGGGAACAATGGTGTTAGTGCATTGAGAAATGAATCAATGAGGTTGGTTGTTGCTGGATCAACGTATGCTTCATCGGTTTTTTTAACTAGTGTCGCTTCCGACCTGAAAAGGATGTTGGACAAGACAGTGATGGATAAGCTATTGCTGGTGCCGGTACATAAGCCAGATCAACTGGATTCGCTTCAAGCACTAAATCTTGATCTTTCTCTCTATCTCTAAAAGGATTCTCACGCCACTGGCGATGGATCAATAACAGTATCTACTAAGGATCTTACTCGTGCTTCTGGCTACGCTATGCTGACCCAGAAACCCCCACCACCTCTGCTACAGCGGCTTTGCCTTTCCTGCTCCTCGGTGAACCGGATAAACCACAACCACTTAAGCGCCTTCTACTGGTGTTGGATTCTTGTCACCATACTTGGAAATCCTGAAGCGACCCTTGACTATGCCTGCGCCGACTGGGTTAGGATTAGGTATCACATTGGAGATTTTAATCTCTTTCTTGTAAACAAAACAGCATTTCTTGTTTTCCAGGAGTGAAGCTACTGTCCCAATAGGTGAATGATCTAACCCTCTGACAGAGGAACCAGCTCTGACATAAGCGATTTGAAGATCAGATCTTTCTTTGAAGACCGGTCCGATTGAAGTTGAAGTAAAAAAAAGCGAGGTTATGAAAGAAAGAAATCATTGTATTGTCAGCTTCAGGTCAACTTTATTATTTTAAGAAAATAAGATGATTGGGCCCTACAGTGGTATAACCGGGTGAACCTCACTCCTATAGGCCACTCAAACATAGCCCGCCTCTTCGCCCTCTGTGAACATGAAATTCGGTGATCAAGTGGCAGGTGGTCTAACTCTATTTATAGAATCCCCTATAATTATAATAGGGGCAGCCAATTCATATAAAGAAGTGATCTGTGGATGTCTCCCCTCTGCAAGAAGCCTATTGGCTATGGTCTCGTTGATGGTTGTGCCTATCCGACTCCCTCAAAGTCTAAGCCGAACTTGTCTAGTAAGGACGGCGTAAGCTTTTCTATTAGTCTATTAGTAAGGCAAGGGTTATCTGTCTATTAAATAAAAAGATGCTCCTATAGCTAGGAACCGCTTGAAACCTTAATTAGTGGAGTTGATCGGTACCCAGCTACTCCTCGAGATCGAGATCCTTGGGACCATAAGTAGTTTACTCAATGCTGTTTGGTCTGGATAAGCAGGCAGGGACAGGCTCCTCGAGCAGCTATTCGTTGATAGTCAATCATAATATGCCATTCGATGCAGCGGATTCTCCTATTGCGTCCTTCAGCCAGGAGCTATTCTTTCACAAAGAGCTTCTTCGTGCACAACATATTATGATAGCGGTTTTCGTTTTCTATCTAAGACCGGTTAGGGCCGCCGGGCATTCCTCTAAAGCCAGAGTAAATGGCCTCAGATCTTCTTTAGATGAGACCCCATCGTGATAGAAGGACCGTCATGTAGCAGCGGGCGGGTCCTTATTCACTAGCAAAAAGGGGTAGAAGACCTATTGCGGATGAAATAGAATCCGCACACGGTAAAGACTCCTCCAGTGCCAAAGCTCCATCCCTCCCAGTTCGGTTTGACTTCTATTCCATCTTATTCTATTGAATTTGAAGCCATAGAGTAGAAGGTGAGATTCTATATTCTATAGCCTATGCGCCTGCTTCTGATGAGATAGAAGTAGCAAGAACAAACAGTGATGGACTATCGGGTGATAGGCCAGAACGATTAGTAGCGGAACGTATCGAAGAAAGCAAGTCAGACTGATTAGTCCCGTCCTTCCTTTTTGAATTCTATGACTAAAGTCTGCTTTCCAAAACGTTACTTTGATGCTCCACATGGGTAAAAATAGTCTATATAATGTGTCACAATTGCTTGACTTAGATCATCAGGAAATCGATCTTTAAGTGAAGTGGTAGTTCGCCTGTGACGAGAAATCTTCCTCGTTAGCGTGCCTTTAAAGGTCTCTTATGGGGCCTCTTGTTCATCCTGATTCCCAAGAGTTCGCGCTGACACTTCATGAAAGAGAGACTGCTATAACTTACTCAGTCTCTGATACAGCTCCTGTTGTTTATTGGCATGGTCCATAGCGTATGTGTTGACTTCGTTAAACCGGTGTACTCGGCTTTTCTTTGTCTTTGCGCAAACTGCCCTTTGTCTAAAGATGTGGTGCCACGAGATATTCGATTTGAGAGTACGGGGCATGCAGGCTGAGAACTATCTGGTGCGGGAGTAATCCTGAATGCTTGGTTGAGTATTATATCGCGCATAGTAAAACAGGCATCCATATGACTATGTGTCTTGTGTGCTTATTAGTGCGAAGGTTAGGCGGGCACTTAAAATATCCGTTGTCAAGTCGAGATATGAGTGTATAGGGGCGCCAGACTCCCTGTGCTGTGATGGGTTCTGCCATGTGAAAGCGGTGAACTGCTTGTTCTTCTTTGAACGGCTTAGCAGCTCTTCCAAAAATGATTGAATAAAAGTTAGAAAAGTGCCTCAGACTCTGTCTTAGCCCTACTTCCTTGCTCTCATCTTCATCCCCGACTATATAAGTAGTCCGTCTTCCAAACCCGAACCCGCTGAAAGTAAAGTAACAAGTCCCACTGCAACTATTCATCTAAGCGTTTATTCCGCTAGTCTGTGAAAGGTAACTGATGCATCGAATGCCTTTGTTTGAGACGCTGTTAGATAGGGCAAACTAAAATCCTGAAAGCAGGAAGCATCCGACTTGTGACGAATTCCCTGTTAGTTGGATGAATTGCACAAAAAAGAATAGGCATCGCAAGAGCAGACCTGATTGCACTAGTATCAGGGCAGGAGTAGGCGGGATAGATGCCAATTCCAAAACCACACGGAAGCAGCAGGATTGACCCCAATTGAATCCATAGTAAAGAATCGGACATGGAATGCGCGGGAACTTTTTCCCCATGAGGAAGACGAGAAGGGCTTGTTCTTGAATTAGATGGGGCATTAGCGGTCTTAGGTGATTTATCATTTCCCCCAGGAGAGGTACGAAAGTAGGGCTATTCAAAGCACAGTGAGGCAAAGCGAGTGACAGCAATCCCCGTAAGCCAAGTAACAAATAGACTATCTACAATACAAACAACCTCTTCTTTCATTTGTCCTGACAAATGTTCTGAAAGAAAAGAATAAGTGCAACCTAAGACGCTTTTTTCGCGACAAGAGCGGTTATGTAGCATCAACAGGAAAGTGATTTGGCAGTTGCTTTAGCAGCTCCTTCTCTAAGACCGTCTTCAATAGCAGCGCTTATTCCAACAAGACCAGCAAGAGCGGATGCTCACCTAAGAGCAGAAATGCCGACATCTTTCCACGTTCAAGCAGCTAATCAGTAAACGACTTCTCCGTCACTTCTTCTTATAACCTTCGTGCCCCATAGCTGCCATAGTTAGATATGCATCCCTCTTATCCCCTATGCCCCTTTGTTTTTGTTAGAGAATTAGACTTAACGGTAAATCAGTCAAGACTTCCTTACTAAGCTTTCAGTAAAGTGTAAGGTAGGCTAGGCCTTCCCCATAAAAGATCTCTCCTCTTCCGGTGTCAACGCCACTCCTTTTCGCGGGGTATAAGGAGATCTTTTGTTCTCATGGCCCATGTCGAAGGGAATAGAATGACATAGGTCTCTGCCGATGCTGCTAAGCGCAGGGTTTTCATTAAATTAATAGATCTTATTAGCTTCTTCAATAGATAAGAGATCTATCATGCTTATTCGGAAACGTAAGGTTCAATTCATAAATTCCCTTCTGCTCTTGGCTTCGCCCTTTAGTGATAAATCTCGCTTTCGACTTGGAGCGGCTCAACTCATAGTTTCAAGAAAGAACTCCTTCTAAGGGCAAGATAGCCCAACCTCTAAAGAGGCCACTAGCTAGGGTGATCCCTTAAGTACGTTTATCTATTCTAGACATTTCTCGGATCAGGTAAAGAAGAGCTCTTGTTCATTTTTTACCCTTCCTCTATCAGCTTCATCTTACTTCCTTCACTGGATCAACAAAACCAGCAAAAACCGAGGTCGACTGTCTCCACTCTCCTTCATCTCCCGCTTCTGAGTCCGTCCAAAGCAAAGGGCCTTTGATCATTCATCAGCAGCCAGCCTCTGCCCGCATTCTGATGAATCCGACCCTAGGCTAGGCCCCGTTGGAAGGGAACGGAGACACGTGGATCCATGACCCTCAATCCAATAATCTATTCATACTCGGAAAACCTTGCCTATGGCCTTGTGATGCAAGACCATGCCCATCCCAACTCCGTCGATTCCTGCACATCGTCACTCATATTGTCGTCACTAGAAGCCCTATTTTTCTTCTTCTTTAAAGAAGCATTATAATTTCTTACCTGGTAAGTAGAGAAGAAGAGGTGAGTTTTGGAGAGGGGGCCCACCATCAGACTTCACCATAGTTTTAGCTGCTTCTATGTAATCTCTCACTGTTTGAGTGCCGTACCCATCGTCCCATAGTGGCTTCAGTTCCTGCTCGACTGCCACGTGTCCGCTCTTCGTTGCAGCTCTTGTTTTGTTAGTGACTTGTTTGGCACAACTCTTGAGTTTTTGGAGATTCTTGTAAAGGAAACTGGATAAGAGGGTTGGTGTTGATGAGTGTTTAGCAAGATCGAAGGCGATGATATGATGATGAATACGCAGGCGGGTTCATCATTATTGGCCTCCTCAGATCACTCAGTGAAGGTAAACTCCTCAGGCTATAGCACACACCAACATTACGCCTCGGACTTGCATAAAAAAGATCAGTCAGATAGACTCGCCGGTACAGCTTTATCCGCATCTTTGGCCATCAAGTTCGACCCCGTTCGCAACATTGTTTGGATCTAAATACTCTGTTGGTAGCACCTTTGCTCCGGGATTTACCCCTCCTGAATAGTAGACTTCGGAATCTCACCCGTCTGGAATCCACGGTTGACTCTTCTTATCTTATGGCGGTATGTTGCCCTTCATACGCTTATTCCCTTTCTTTCACCATATCCTTGGGATTGAGTCTTCCCTAATCAGGGCAAGGAATGATTATAATTGGGCTATCCCTGGTTGGGATAAAGGTATGAACCTATCTTCATAGGTAGTACCCACGGCTAAAGCGGCATTCTGATGCTCCAAAAGAGGAATCCTTTCTCTAACCGGAAACAAACGAGACTCACCATGCCAGTGTGAGAAGGCAGGAATATGAACCTTTTTTCTATATCCAATTATGCTCAAAGCGATCTTAGCCCAAAAGGCTTTACCATCCGCTACTAAGATGAGTTTAGCAGGACGTAAAGAATGAAAATGATAGGACTCGCTTTCTCTTGAACAAGGGAAGGGCAGCATAGCATTAGCTTCAATTGAACAAGCTCAACCTTGAAAAAAAAAGAAAGGCGGTAGTTGGAAGCACAGTACTTGCTAAAGCTAAAGGGTTTCCCCCTCTCGACACGTGAAAGCTCAAAGCAGTCTAGCTAAGCCAAGTAAAGCAGTGCCAGATACGGGAATGGGAAAGCAGCCTAGCTCAACTCCTAACTCCCCTAGCAAAAAGAGCTAATCTAGTCCCTACCTGCCCGACAAGGGAATCTAACTCATAGCTACCAGAGCTGGGTAGCTTTATTTCCCCTTAGCTTTGTCAAAGGAAAGGGACCAAAAGCTCGAATTCATAGCTCTCTAGCTCTATTCATATGATACCTTAGTAGTTGTCCCTTTGTCTTTACTAGCAGATTAAGAGGGTTAACCGGACTCCTCTACTTGATGTAGTTCTTTTGTCTGTCCTTTGCAAGGTTCTTTGGTACCTTCCTTTTGCTTGATTGAACAACTTCGTACCCTCTTTATTCGGCTTTTCAGTCCTTTAAAGCGTGTCTTGTTTCTTTCGTTAGAGGTGCTAAAAGCGTGGATTCTCCGCAGGAGTTCATTCAATATGAAAGGTTTGAAGGTTTTCTACAGTGGTTAATAAAAGAGCTATATCAAGGTTTCTCCTTAGGAGTCGATATGTTGCATTCACGGTTTGAAAGCATTCAACCATAGTTCTTCTTTCCTCGCTAGTAGGCGAAAAGAAAGGGATTTAACGGCCCTTTTTCCGCTTCTCCTGGTAGGACCCTTACCCGGCCTTCAATTCAAAGTCGATATTTTCTTTTCAGTAACTGTAGCTAAGGAGTAGTAGTAGCTTTGTGAGACAGGACGGGAACTAGCATCTTATGAGTCCCTTGTTCTTTTGTCGGGAAGTTCTTACTCCTGGAGTAGTGGTTTGTTAATTTCATATGAGGAGCGTCATCGGCTTTCTAAGGAAGTCAAAGTAGCTAAATCAATCGGTGAGTTCCAAACAGTTGCTAATGAATCGGTTCTCTGCTTCTCCAAAGTATGGTTAGGTAAACCAGGGATGTAAGATGAAGTCATATGTCGGCCACGATTAGTCCAAAGAAGGAAAGAAATATACTGGCTTTGAATAGCCCACAGAGGAAGAAAGGAAAGATGGTCCTTATTATCATATCAGAGTAGAGAGCGCTTGAACTAGCGATCCTACAATAAAATAACTTCTCGAGCTGAAGATTAGTATATTAAACTAAAAGGGAAGCTTGTGTTATACTAAGGTAATGATTTCGAAGTCACATAAGAAAACCCTTTGATCTAGGGAATGTGTAAGACGGAGAAAGATTCGGTCTGAATATCGCAATCCTAATCTATATAAATCAGTTCACTGAAGAGAAAGCAAATCCAGAGAAAAGATGAAACTATTATGACCTTCGCCTTAATAGGTCTGCCACCTCCAACAGGCCTTTATGCCTTTTCCTCGCGAGGCACAATAAGAAGATTTCTTGTTGATCAGGGACCTGTAGCTATAGCGAGAGATAGGATATTTTGGAGATTCAATATGAGCTAGAGAAGACTTTGATGCAAATTTCCCTTTCCCGAAAAAGGGGGACAAAAGCCATCAAGATAGTCACAAGAGACTTTTAGTTTTAGGGTGAATTCTAGTACCTCTCTAAAAGGGAGGCAGGATAGTTGCGGCTCAGGTAAGCAGAGAGGGGCTTTGCCTGGATTCTGAAAGAAGTCCTAATACAGGAGGTGGTCTCTACTCACTGCCAGGAGAATTGACTTACCTCCAGACTTTTATTTCTCCCTTGACCCTTAATAAGGGGGGACTCCTTTACTTTTACACAAAAGCTAAACTAAACAAGGCTAACTCAGTTAGAGCAACTTTAATTGGATTGGTTGGATCGACATCATCGAAAGCAACCCCAACTATATTATATGGTTGACAATTCTCAAGAGAACATAATGTGCTCAGCTTATGATTGCAACTTCCATTCCGAGTGAGAGATTGAAGGATCGAATGTAGCCTTCTTTATTGCCTCGAATGCTTACTTGGAGAAAGATAGAGCTTGGAACGGAACTACAAAGAAAATAGGATATTTTCCCATGGGGTTTTAGTCTTTCATTCCGCCAGAAGCATATTTGAAATCTTAAGCCAAGGCTTATTTTCTTGCTGGCTCGTTAGAGAGGGGAGTATTTAAACCGTTTAGCTCCTTGAGCCCATTAGCTCCCTTTGGAAGGGAAGAGAGTTCCGGCACCTCTATTCAAACAAAGACTAAGTGAGATCTCGAGAAGTGGTGTCTGTAGCCTGTTGATCGGCTTTCTCCTATATGTTCTTTCGAACAGTTCTAGAAAAGGGTGGCCTATTTCCAATTCTTTTTGCCTGAGAGTTTTTTTGTGTGGGCTCATGTACGTAAGTCAGTACTTGAATCTCATTCCATATGCTTATGCTCTTCTCTTTCCTTTGCTTAAGCTTCGCTTTCCTCACCACTGAGTACTCCGAACTGTTCCCTGTTTTTATTGAAAGCACTTAATAAATGAAATTCCCCCCTTCTCTAGCTATCCTTCTGCTGGCCAGCCTTCCGAATTCTACCCCCGCTACCACAAAGATCACTGCCCAGCCACCGCTGGAGCAACTGAGCAAAATGGAGAAAATTCGGTTGAGGACCGGGGAGATAAGGGAAAGAAGAGAGAAGAAAAGGGAAGGTTCTCTAGAAGATTTGCTTGGAGCTGTTCACTTTCACTTGGTCGCCTGGTATCTTGAAACCTCTTTGCTTGCGGGGGCAGGAGTGGAAACGTCTGAGAGAGCGCTTCGCGAAAGAATCGTGTGGCGCGGTGAAAAGTTTCCCGTTGGGGTTTGGTTTCCGACCCTCCTGGTATCCACCTACTTGTGGAAGAGGTGGGATTCCTTGATATGTTGGTGTCAAGGCAGTAGAAGAAGGGTAACTCAGTTAGAGCAACCGATGCTTTGATCATGACTCCTTGCTGCCAGAGTTGTAATATACTTGCTGTCATGCTGGCGGGTTTCGGTCAGTTTTACCTACTATTGGATTTGAACCAATGACTCTCGCCGTATGAAAGCGATACTCTAACCGCTGAGTCAAGTAGGTCAAGCTGAGTCAAGTCAGAGAAAATAGACCCCTATAAGATTAAGATAAGAAAAAGCCGCGCAACCAGAGTCCCCCTTACTATACAAGGGGGGGCGGAGCGCTAAGAAAGAGAAAGCGTTATCACTATACGAAATGAAGCAGCGGCTAGCACGCTAAGATCAACCACGTGGAACCTTTCTTTCTCGGTCGTCTGTCTTAATATAAGTGGATTCCGATTCATGCGGTCGTTCTCTGCTGCATTGGTCTTTTCACTCTCCACCATAACAAAATGTTTCCACTATATCTCTCAGCAGTACTCAAAGGAAGTACGGCGGGTCCGAGTAGAAAAAAATTCACTAAGAAGTAAGGCATACAACAATGGATCAATTCATTCAACAAGATCCGTTCGGATTGGACCAGGGTGAATGGGATTATTGGTCTGACCTCTCGCTCGGATGGTTGACTCCCGCCGCCGACAGATGCCTGTTCTGCTAAATCACCCTACCTTTCTAACTCGTCGTCTTAAGAACTCCGCCCTTTCCGTGGGCATTTGTACACCAGTGGTTTAGTCTAAAAATCCTTTTCTTCTAGGTCTCTGCCGGCAAGATGTCAAATTTCGGAAAGATGTCCGATTGCGATACACAATACAAGTCATTAGCTATAGTCGACTACGTAGGCGCTTAGAGAGGGGCAGAGGTCCCCGAATCAGAGGTAGTAGCAGCAGCAGTAACACTGTACATCAACAGGTTCTATCCCGATCTGTTTTCGGTTAAGTAATCTGTCACTATTTATTATATTTCGTTTGTCAACCGTTCATGCTTTTACGCTTTGTATCGGAACTCCGAATTTTCTTTCTTTCTACTTTGTTCTCTGTTCGTGTCGGGTACTCGCTCTGCTAATTGGTATGATAACCAGGGAACTTCCTTCCGCAGTTCAGTGATTGGTAGTCTCAGTCTGTCTCTGCCTGACCTTAAGACTTCTACCTTGGACAGTATGAACGGTAGAGAGCCTCTCGCCTAGTTCAGAGAGAAAAAGAGCGCGTCGGGAACTCCAGATGCTACTCCTTGTACAGCTTGAAAGGTACTTTTCATTTGAAATCTTTTTCTTTTTTTCCACCGGCATCGTCTTTGCCCCCTTTTCCAGGTTTAGAAAGACTGGTTCGAAAGGACCAGGAAAAACCTATTTAGAGTAGAGGTAGAACATTAGGACATTTTTTTGCCCTAACCACTGTTCTACCTCTTTAGTTGTTGTACATCTTTCCCGTCTGATCAGCTTGACTGCTCTCCCTTTTCGCTATAACCGGACTTAGCATTGGCCAATTCCCCCGCTCTAGCCCTGCCTCTTTGAATATGACCAAGCGGAGAGTTCCAAAGGTTTTGATTGAGGAATGGCCGATTTACGCCCACCCTTACCGCAACCTTTCTTAAGAACAATAAGAATAGCTAGGTTTCCTTTTTCCCGTAGTGATTCTCGGTTTTCTGTTCAAGGCGGTGTTCTGTGGAAGACTATACATGTTCGGTTCACTAGGCGAAGGCGAAGCAGAAGTTCAAAGTATCTCGGGCATTGATTGAGGTAGTCAAAAATTATGCTTCAGTCGGATCTTTCTTGGTATTCAAGTCTTCAATCTGTGAGGATTCTTCATCTACGCAAAGATGAATTACGGCTTATTCGACCGAATCAATCTACTATAATAGAATAAGGATAAGGCAATACAGTAAGAAAGGAAAGAATGAATTTACGGAACACAAAACCCAACCTCGATATGTTCGCTACGAGACTGCAGCTAAAGCGTGAATGCCGATTTCTGAGTATACATTAGATCCTCGCGTCTTCTTCCTTCAAACCAACCATACGAGCGAGTGAACAAGAGGCAATGCACCCTTTCTTTGATCTTTGAATGGTACTTGATTCATAAAGAATGAATCTTTTGAAGTTATACGGACTTTCTAAAAAAAAATGCTACGCTCCGCGTGTCACGAGATATGGAGCGTTCTAATCGAAGAGTCATACCTCTCGGACTTATCTTATTACAGTAAGGCCAATGCACCAGCCAGCCAGTGTGGTGGCGAACACGCTGTGCTGTAAGCTAAGCTGTTCACCTTGTAGACGTAGAAGATATAGAAAGTGTGCCGTGCGTGATTCATAAGATTCTATAGTATATTATTTCACTTAGCCCGCCTCTCCCATGACTTTCCGGACCAACCAACCCGGATCTGCCCTCGCAAGTCTTCTCTGCATTTTGGGAGCAGAGCATGCAGCAAAATCGAGCAATGGATCTTAGAAGAATTCCACTTTAAAGCACGACTCTTTCTATTTCTGCGCTGGCGAATTGTCTCCCTTCCTCTTTCAATCGAAAGACTCGATGCAGATAGCTCTTGGTGGCCCCC